TAGTCTCTGTTTGTGGTGACATAAGTCCCTCCCTACAACTTCAATTTTTAATTTTTACAACAAAGCAACAAGGTCTACTCGACATAAATTAGGCCCTAATGAAACCTTTTATAGGAATCTTTCATAAAATTCTCAATTAATATTATCAACTAATCAAAACGGTTCGTTAATAGACCATGTATTTGATTTGTCAAATACATCATTATTGTATACTCTTTCATATGTATGGCGCAACCCAATCGTAACCGTTGTTTTTCAAGTTTCGAATTTCGTATCCCCATTTGAATTGAAAGAACTAAAAAATTCGAAATTGACTCTTGACAGCGGTATATGTTGTATATGTATATCCTAGATGTGAAAATAGGCAGAATTCCATCATGAAAGGGTAAAAGAATAGGCTAGATATAAATCTATCTACTAAATCCAAACTAAGTCCCAGTGCGATAGAAATAAGGAATCATAAAAAAAATATAGTTTTAGAGTTCGGGTTCGATTTCCATAGATAATACAGAAAGGATTGTCTATAATGATAGGCAAATAAAAGACTTTCTTAGGATTGTTATTGAATTGAATACAATAATTCAAAAACGTAAAGTAAGCAATTGAATTGCAGTCCTTTTGTTGGTACCGGCAAAACGGATTGCTAACTCCAATTTCTTTTTTAATTAATCGATCAGCTTGCTTTCGGACATTTTTTTTTTTTGGATTCGATAATTTTCATTTTCGCAAAAAATTTCGACATACTTTATATTATGAGAATCAATCCTACTACTTCTAGTCCTGGGGTTTCCACACTTGAAAAAAAAAACCTGGGGCGTATCGCTCAAATTATTGGTCCGGTACTGGACGTAGCTTTTCCTCCAGGCAAGATGCCCAATATTTACAATGCTCTAGTAGTTAAAGGTCGAGATACTACTGGTGAACCAATTAATGTTACTTGTGAGGTACAACAATTATTAGGAAATAATCGAGTTAGGGCTGTAGCTATGAGTGCTACAGAGGGTCTAACGCGAGGGATGGAAGTTATTGACACAGGAGCTCCTTTAAGCGTTCCAGTCGGGGGAGCGACTCTCGGTCGCATTTTTAACGTGCTTGGAGAGCCTGTTGATAATTTGGGTCCAGTTGATACTCGCACAACATCTCCTATTCATAGATCTGCGCCCGCCTTTACTCAGTTAGATACAAAATTATCTATTTTTGAAACAGGAATTAAAGTGGTAGATCTTTTAGCCCCCTATCGTCGTGGAGGAAAAATCGGACTATTTGGGGGAGCGGGAGTGGGGAAAACAGTACTCATTATGGAATTGATTAACAATATTGCAAAAGCGCATGGGGGTGTATCCGTATTTGGCGGAGTAGGTGAACGTACTCGTGAAGGAAATGATCTTTACATGGAAATGAAAGAATCCGGCGTTATCAATGAACAAAATATTGCAGAGTCAAAGGTGGCTTTAGTCTACGGGCAAATGAATGAACCGCCAGGGGCGCGTATGAGAGTTGGGTTGACTGCCCTAACTATGGCGGAATATTTTCGAGATGTTAATGAACAAGACGTACTTCTATTTATCGACAATATCTTCCGTTTTGTCCAAGCGGGATCTGAAGTATCTGCCTTATTAGGTAGAATGCCTTCCGCTGTAGGCTATCAACCTACCCTTAGTACCGAAATGGGTACGTTACAGGAAAGAATTACTTCTACAAAAGAAGGTTCCATAACTTCGATTCAAGCAGTTTATGTACCTGCGGACGATTTGACCGATCCCGCTCCTGCCACGACATTTGCACATTTAGATGCTACTACCGTACTATCAAGGGGATTGGCCGCTAAAGGGATTTATCCAGCGGTGGATCCCCTAGATTCAACGTCAACTATGCTCCAACCTAGAATTGTTGGCGAGGAACATTATGAAATTGCGCAAAAAGTTAAGGAAACCTTACAACGTTACAAAGAACTTCAGGACATTATAGCTATCCTTGGATTGGACGAATTATCCGAAGAAGATCGTTTAACTGTAGCAAGAGCACGAAAAATTGAGCGTTTCTTATCACAACCTTTTTTCGTAGCAGAAGTATTTACGGGCTCTCCAGGAAAATATGTTGGTCTAACAGAAACAATTAGAGGGTTTCAATTGATCCTTTCCGGAGAATTAGATGGTCTTCCTGAGCAGGCTTTTTATTTGGTAGGTAACATCGACGAAGCTACCGCGAAAGCTATGAACTTAGAAACGGAGAGCAAATTAAAGAAATGACTTTAAATCTTTGTGTACTGACTCCTAATCGAAGTGTTTGGAATTCAGAAGTAAAAGAAATCATTTTATCTACTAATAGTGGCCAAATTGGTGTATTACCAAACCATGCCCCTACTGCCACAGCGGTAGATATAGGAATTTTAAGAATACGTCTTAACGACCAATGGTTAACAATGGCTTTGATGGGCGGTTTTGCTAGAATAGGCAATAATGAGATTACGATTTTAGTAAATGATGCTGAGAGGGGTAGTGACATTGATTCACAAGAAGCTCAGCAAACTCTTGAAATAGCAGAAGCTAACTTGAGGAAAGCGGAAGGAAAGAGACAAGTAATTGAAGCAAATTTAGCTTTGAGACGAGCTAGGACACGAGTAGAGGCTAGCAATCCGATTTCTTCGTAACCAGTCGGTGCGTGCGTACAAATAATCATAATCAAAAGAAGTTCTGTTTGTACACTCTTTCTATATATAGAATCTAAATATATAGAAGATATCTTTTTCTTTTTATTTTGTTGATTCAATCAACAAAATAAAAAGAAAAAGAGAATCTATTTAATAGTCTTAATAATCCAAAGGGTAAGTAGAAAAACTTATTAAATACCCTCGACTCTGACTTTGGTATCTAATAAGTTTTACCTACTATTGGATTTGAACCAATGACTCCCGCCGTATGAAAGCAACACTCTAACCGCTGAGTTAAGTAGGCCTTCTATCATTACAAAGAGGACTAAATATAACCATTCCATAGATTGATTATAAACCGAATACTGCTTATAAGCAATAGAAATCAAACGGATCAAAGAGCTATGATGGTATATCGGAGAATATTTCTCTTGACAAGAAATTATCTACATACTAAAATATGGAGCATAAACACAAGGGCTATAGCTCAGCTAGGTAGAGCACCTCGTTTACACGCGCGCCAATGTTTTTCAGGGAAGTCCATCATGCAATCAAAAGAATGAATCTTTTTGAAAAATCGATGTCTTACTCTAGGCTTTGAGGAAACAAAACAAGAGAACAATAGCCTGACAATGAATTCTAGTTCGGTCCAATTCAAGTGTCTATTTAGTTACCAAATAGAACCCATTATTGATTTGACATATTGATAGGGTGAATACCCAACCTATTCAATGCTAGGCATAATGAGTATAAGGGCCTCAAAAAATCTCTTTTCGTCCTATGAACTTTAAGGTGTATGAAGTTTCATATTGGATTCTTTAAGCGAAACGATAGAGACTCCATTTAATTTTCAAATTCATCTAGGCCAAAGGCAGACCTACGTCAAGATAACTCTTCTTTGAAACACTTTGGTAGTGCTTTTGAATCAAAGTTCAAATGAATAATGAATCTGAGCACACGGAACCATTTTCTTTCTATCAAGAAAAATATGGTAGACTAGCTGATATTTATATCAGTTAATGAAAAAGCCCAATGCAAAAAAATGCATGTTGGGTTTTTGAAACAGTTCAAATCATTTTGAGAATACAAAGTTTGATCGGTTTTACCGAGAAGGTCTACGGTTCGAGTCCGTATAGCCCTACTAAATATATAGTAATATTTGATTGTTAGTTAAAACCAATCAATTGCAATTGAATGGAAGAAATGGATCTAGGAACACCCTACTTAGATTTGTTTAGTACAATTTGATTTGGAGCCAAGCCTGGGTTTGAATTTGAAAAGAAATTTCATTGGAAACATTGTTAAAGAGACTTTTCGATTTCATACATATACCTTCCCTATCAAAGCGTAAAACAAGTAGTCTTTTTTTCTTTTCCTTATACAATCAACAGAAACAACTCTGTTCGAACTCGATTTTTTAAATCAAAAATATAACAACCCGATTCCAATTCTGAAATCGAAGTTCTTAAACATTCTCTATACGCGTGAATTTTCTCTTCTAAGAAAAAAATTCTTTCTTTCAATATAATACTTCATTAATATTTAGTTAATAATCTGAGCGGTTGTATCTAGATGCTTATTCTGACAAGAAATGTTCCATTTTTTTTCATCAAATAATGACTATTCATCGATTTTTTTCATGCGAATGGGGGGCAAGAAAACTCTATGAAAAAGGGTTGGTTCAATTCGATCTTGTCTAAAAAAGAGTTAGAACACAGATACGGGTGTGGATTAAGTAAATCAATGGACAGTCTTGGTCCTACTGAAAATACCAGTACAACGGAAGATCCGAGTCTAAATGATACAGAAAAAAACATTCATAGTTGGAGAAATAGTGACAGTTCTAGTTATAGTAATGTTGATCATTTAGTTCGTGTTATGGACATTCGGAATTTCATCTCTGATACTCTTTTTTTACTTATAGATAGTAAAGGGGACGGTTATTCCCTATACTTCGATATTGAAAATCAAATTTTTGAGATTGACAACGATCCGTCTTTTCTGAATGAACTGCAAAGTTCCTTTTCGAATTATTGGAATTCAAGTTATCTGAACTCTAGATCTAAGAGTGGCGATACTTATAATGATCATTCCATGGATTATACTGAAGATAGTTGGAATAATCACATTAATAATTGCATTGACAATTATCTTCATTCTCAAATCCGTAGTGGCAGTTCCATCCTAAGTGATAGTGACAATTACAGTGATAGTTACATTTTGAGTTACATTTTTAATGAAAGTGGAAATACCTGCGAAAGTTTCAGTAAAAGAATTATCACGAACGACAGTAATTTCCCTAAAATCGAAAATTCTACTAATCTTGATGTAACTCAAAAATATAAACATTTGTGGGTTCAATGCGAAAATTGTTATGCATTAAATTACAAGAAATTACTTAAGTCAAAAATGGGTATTTGTGAACAATGTGGATATCATTTGAAAATGAGTAGTTCAGATAGAATCGAACTTCTGATTGATCCTGGTACTTGGAATCCTATGGATGAAGGTATGGTCTCTATGGATCCTATCGAATTTCATTCGGAGGAGGAAGCTTATAAAGATCGTATTGATTCTTATCAAATAAAGACAGGTTTAACTGAAGCTGTTCAAACAGGTATAGGTCAACTAAACGGTATTCCTGTAGCAATTGGTGTTATGGATTTTCAGTTTATGGGAGGCAGTATGGGATCCGTAGTAGGGGAAAAGATCACCCGATTGATTGAGTATGCTGCCAATAAATTAATCCCCCTTATTATAGTATGTGCTTCCGGGGGGGCACGCATGCAAGAAGGAAGCTTGAGCTTAATGCAAATGGCGAAAATCTCGTCGGTTTTATATGATTATCAATCAAATAAAAAGTTATTTTATGTATCAATCCTTACATCTCCTACTACTGGTGGGGTGACTGCCAGCTTTGGTATGTTGGGGGATATCATTATTGCTGAACCGAACGCCTACATTGCATTTGCGGGTAAAAGAGTAATTGAGCAAACATTGAATAAGACAGTACCTGAAGGGTCACAAGCAGCCGAATTTTTATTCCATAAGGGTTTATTCGATCCAATCGTACCACGTAATCTTTTAAAAGGTGTTCTAAGTGAGTTATTTCAGCTGCATGCTTTTTTTCCTTTGAATCAAAATAAAGGCGAGGATTAAGGGCAATTTTTATATTTGTGTCAAAAAGTTTTTTTATTCCAAAATTAGGATGTCGCGAACCAAAAACCTCCATGCTTATTTCCTTTAGATTCCAATAAAAAAAACTTTTTGTTTGTATCTTTCGTCGGGGAGTCTTTATTTAAAATACCTCTTGGATCGGACTCTAACGACTGCTTTGGAAATTGAATTTATAATAAATCCTCTATTTTTCGATTTTCTTGAATTAGTAAAAGCAAAAGAAAGAAAAAAAGAGAAAGTAACCGCGATTAGCATATATTATATGTAGAAATCGAATTGCTTTTTTAGTTCTACATTTCTTGTACTTATTCTATACTATATTCATTCTATAGAATTCTAATTAATTAATTTTAATATAATAAGATAATAACAACAAAAATATAACAAACAGGTACAATTACAATATCGTAAATCGAGGTACCCGGTCTATGACAACTATGAACTTTCCCTCAATTTTTGTGCCTTTAGTAGGCCTAGTATTTCCAGCGATTGCAATGGCTTCTTTATTTCTTCATGTTCAAAAAAATAAAATTGTTTAGATCGTCTCGTCAAAATCTCATTTTTAAAAACTTAGACTTGAATTATAATAGAGATATATGTTTAGCGGAATGGTATAACACATGATTTCTTCCGAACATAAATGAATGAGCTCTTATGTATGTGATGTAAACGGAAAAATGACAATACAATATTAGGGGTAGATGTTATTATTTTGATCGAACTAAAAGAAAAAATAGAAAGAAATAAAAGTGAAACACCTCTGACATCAAAATAGGACTAGTTGATGAGAGTTACATCGGAAACAAGACAGAGTAAGGAAAGTACAATTCATTTGGGGTATTCTTTCAATTCAAATTAAATGCAACCGGATCTAGTATGAATTGGCGATCAGAACGTATATGGGTAGAACTTATAACGGGATCTCGAAAAATAAGTAATTTCTGCTGGGCCTTTATCCTTTTTTTCGGTTCATTAGGATTCTTGTTGGTTGGAATTTCCAGCTATCTTGGTAAGAATTTGATATCTTTATTTCCTCCCCAGCAAATTCTTTTTTTTCCACAAGGGATCGTGATGTCTTTCTATGGGATTGCCGGCCTCTTTATTAGCTCATATTTGTGGTGTGCAATTTCGTGGAATGTGGGTAGTGGTTATGATCGATTCGATAGAAAAAAGGGAATAGTCTGTATTTTTCGCTGGGGATTCCCTGGAAAAAATCGTCGCATCTTTTTCCGATATCTTATAAAAGATATTCAGTCTATTAGAATAGAACTTAAAGAGGGTATTTATACTCGCCGTGTTCTTTATCTGGAAATCAGAGGACAAGGAGCCATTCCTTTAACTCGTACTGATGAGAATTTGACTCCACGAGAAATGGAACAAAAGGCGGCTGAATTGGCCTATTTCTTGCGTGTACCAATTGAAGGATTTTGAAAAATGAACGGAAATACCGAACGTTTTCTTAACTTGGCGTAAAATACAAAATCTAGAATACGTTTTTCTACGGCATACCTTAACAGAAATCTCATCAGAACGCCCACTCGGGTCAAAGCAGACGTATACAGAACAACCAAAAGGGGGAAACTGTTTATGTCTACAAATACAAACCAATTCAATTCCATAGAATTTCCAGTATTTGTAATTGATATATTACATACATTATGTAAATTTTATCGCTTTTTTAGTAATCTTTTGTTCGCTTTAATGATGAAATAATTTGATTTCTTATAATTTCTAATTATAACGAGAATTAAATTATCCAAATTCTGTCGTGTTTTGCCATCCATTTTTATTATCACATTCAAGTCTTAAATTCTTTTTTTGTGCTATGGTTAATTTGTTCAATTTTTGGAAATATTTTCTATTTTGGTAGAAAGTGAGTTCTTTCATCTTGAAATCAAAATAAAAAAAATTCATTAATTGAAAAAAACGAAATGGCTCTGCCGGGTATTCGTCGAAAGCAATTCCTTCCTTTCGATGAATACCCGGTGGGTTCATTAACAATTTATAGATGAAAAAAAATGGAAAAAAAGAAAGCATTTATTCCTTTTCTATATCTTGTATCTATAGTATTTTTACCCTGGTGGATCTATCTATCATTTCAAAAAAGTCTGGAATCTTGGGTTACTACTTGGTGGAATACTAAGCAATCTGAAACTTTTTTGAATGATATTCAAGAAAAAAATCTTCGCGAAAAATGGATCGAATTCGAGGAGCTCCGCTTGTTGGACGAAATGATAAAGGAATGTCCGGAAACACATCTACAAAAGCTTCGTATAGGAATCCACAATGAAACGATTCAATTGATCAAGACGTACAATGAAGATTGTATCCATATGATTTTGCACTTCTCCACAAATTTTATCTGTTTCCTTATTCTAGGTGGTTATTCCATTCTGGGAAATAAAGAACTTATTCGTCTTAATTCTTGGGTTCAGGAATTCCTATATAACTTAAGCGACACAATAAAAGCTTTTTCCATTCTTTTAGTAACCGATTTATGTATCGGATTTCATTCGCCCCAAGGTTGGGAACTACTGATTAGCTCTATCTACAAAGATTTTGGATTTGCCCATAACGATCAAATTATATCGAGTCTTGTTTCCACTTTTCCAGTCATTCTAGATACATTTTTAAAATATTGGATTTTCCGTTCTTTAAATCGTGTATCCCCATCACTTGTAGTGATTTATCATTCAATGAATGACTGAAAAAAAGAAAAGGGGTATATGAAGAGAAATCTAATTCGAGTTTTTAATTCGAATGTTGCTTTGTACATAATCAATAATCAAAGCATTACCAATTGTACCCCCTCTTTTCTACCCGTCTAAGGCGGGGAGTTCCTCCTATATTCCAGTAATATTATTTTATTAAATTAAGTTTTCAGTTAAAGTAAATAGCAGACTGATGGATAGGGAACTCTATTAGCAACCTACCAAATTTATTGTAGAAATTTTCGGAATCAACGGTTGGACCATGCAAACTATAAATACCTTTTCTTGGATAAAAGAACAGATTACTCGATCCATTTCCATCTCGCTCGTGATATATATAATAACTCGGTCATCCATTTCGAATGCATATCCCATTTTCGCACAGCAAGGTTATGAAAATCCACGAGAAGCGACTGGACGTATTGTATGTGCCAATTGCCATTTAGCCAATAAGCCCGTGGATATTGAGGTTCCACAAGCGGTCCTTCCGGATACTGTATTTGAAGCAGTTGTTCGAATTCCTTATGATATGCAATTAAAACAAGTTCTTGCTAATGGCAAAAAGGGGGGTTTGAATGTGGGGGCTGTTCTTATTTTACCTGAGGGGTTTGAATTAGCCCCCCCCGACCGTATTTCTCCAGAGATGAAAGAAAAGATAGGGAATCTTTCTTTTCAGAGCTATCGCCCCAATAAAAAAAATATTCTTGTGATAGGTCCTATTCCGGGGCAAAAATATAGTGAAATTACCTTTCCTATTCTTTCCCCAGACCCTGCCACTAAGAAAGACGTTCACTTCTTAAAATATCCGATATATGTAGGTGGTAACAGAGGAAGGGGTCAGATTTATCCTGACGGAAGCAAGAGTAATAATACAGTTTATAATGCCACAACAGCAGGTATAGTAAAGAAAATTGTACGAAAAGAAAAGGGCGGATACGAAATAAACATAGCGGATGCCTCGGACGGACGTGAAGTCGTTGATATTATCCCGCCAGGACCGGAGCTTCTTGTTTCAGAGGGTGAATCTATCAAACTTGATCAACCATTAACAAGTAATCCTAATGTGGGTGGATTTGGTCAAGGAGATGCAGAAATAGTCCTTCAAGACCCACTGCGCGTACAAGGGCTTTTGTTCTTCTTTGCATCCGTTATTCTAGCACAAATCTTTTTGGTTCTTAAAAAGAAACAGTTCGAGAAGGTTCAATTGTCCGAAATGAATTTCTAGATTCGTGAATTTATCAAGATCAAGCTTGTAACAATAACAAAATTCTTGTTGACAATTCAATTCTTTGACAGTTTTGGATGATCAATAAAAAAAAAAAAAATTACGAGAAGGTTCTTTTTTGTTTGTTTCTACTTTTCTTCTACATCTACGAGCAAGATTTTGAGTTATAATAATATATTGGATTGTGAAGAAAACTTTTTTACTTTTTTCCAATCGAAATTTGACTCGATACTAGAC